GTGGATCCATAAAAAATCTATATGTGATCCACACATATATGACTCCACATAAAAAAGATTTACCGGATTCCATTTTCCCGAGTTGCAACTATCCATTGCAAGAAATTCAGTTCTTACAGGTAAATGCTCAATACCCAAGTAGGCTTGCAAATTTGATCATGATCAAGTGCTTTTTGGATCGTCTCATGCCTTGTGATTTGTGTTTATTCCCACGATATCTAGAGTCTTTTTACATTACATACAAAGGATTTACTTGTTACTAATAAAGTCCAGCCTTGTTCTTCCTTAGATCCCTTGTTTCACTCCGATAGTATCATAGATCGGGATCGATGCACAGGAAATGAATGCATTTCCATACTATAAGTAAATAGATAGAACGGAATCCATATTATTTCCCATTACTTATTCTACCGGATCTTACGGAGCCTGTTCATGCACAACATGATTAGGGTCTGATCATAGAAAAGATTCTCCTCAAGTGAACCAGCCTATCCTGTGTAAGGGGCTTACACGTTGGTTGGAATAGAGACACATTTGGTTGTGAATTCCAATGTGGCAGATAAAATCATATATCTGCACGGCCCAATCAATAGTTCAAGTCACACACTCCCATAATCCATCTCTCTTGGGGGAATCCACTTCAACTACTCGTATCAAATTAAAGAATACTTTGGGGTTAGTTGAGGGAAAATTTCCAACTAAAATGTCTTATTTTTTTTTTTTTTTTTTTCAATAATACATATTTGTAGCAATGAAATACTATAGTTCCTCACCAAAACGAAATGATATATGAATGATATATGATCGATTACTAATAAGTATGTCTTCTCTATAAAGGACCTGAAATACCCTGCTTACGTATCATTGGGAAGTGCATTAACATAAATACGGCAGTAAGAAGAGGTAATACAAAAGTGTGTAAACTATAAAAACGGGTCAAAGTGGATTGACCCACACTAGCACTTCCACGTAATAGCTCTACCAAGGGCGAACCTATTACAGGAATAGCTTCAGGTACGCCTGTCACGATTTTGACTGCCCAATAGCCAATTTGGTCCCAAGGTAAGGAATAACCAGTTACACCAAAAGATGCAGTCAATACAGCCAGAACCACACCCGTAACCCAAGTTAATTCGCGAGGTTTTTTAAATCCACCTGTGAGATAGACACGAAATACGTGCAGGATCATCATTAGGACCATCATACTTGCTGACCATCGATGAACTGATCGGATTAACCAGCCAAAGTTGGCTTCAGTCATTATGTACTGAACGGAGGCAAAAGCCTCCGTAACAGTCGGACGATAGTAAAAAGTCATAGCAAAACCCGTAGCGACTTGTACTAAAAAACAAGTAAGTGTGATCCCCCCTAGACAATAAAATATGTTGACATGAGGAGGAACATATTTACTAGTTATATCATCGGCAATCGCCTGAATCTCGAGACGTTCCTCGAACCAATCATATACTTTATTGAGATAGGTAAAACGACAGACCCCCCTAAGAACCGTATATGAAAATTTCATCTCGTACGGCTCAAGCGAAAACACCCAAATACTGGTTAAAACGGATATGTAATAGAAAGTTTGAAATTTCTTAATCACTTGGTTCAAACATCTCTGAGGATATGAAGGAAACAAAATCCGAAATCCCCTTTTTTGATGGTAATGCCAAAATTTCAAGTGGGCTCATCTGTATTTATATAGATCGTTACAGGCCTCTTGAATTTTCTCTTCCCCTATTTTTTTTTATTTGATTTGTTGTTTGTGCGTAATATGGATTTACTATTTGTATTCTTTTGTTTACTCTTGCTAGGAATTCTCTTGTTGAAACCCTATGATTTGATTGAAACCTCAGATTCATACTAGAACCACGATGATTCAATAAAGCCCTAAAGCTAAGACAAAAGGTTCTCTGAGTAAGAACCATTTGATCATCACTTACTTAATGAATGGATGTTATGACTAAAAATCCAGATACAAATTTGTCTTTCGGTCAAAATAAACACGATTCGGAAAGAGAAAAAATCGTTCGATTTTTGAAATACCTCTTTGAAAATTATTTTAGTTGGAGTCCGGTCGCGAGGTCTGAATAGTAGGTATGAATCATAGTTTAAATATTTCTCTTGAGCTATTCCATGTATTCCGTGCTCCAGATACTCGAATAAATATCCGACGGAGCAGAACCATCTCCATTGAGATGAGATGACAGACCTATTTCTGCACTATCAATAGGATCAATTATAACAAGTCACACACTCATATTCCGGAACTACCGAAACAACGAAATTCCGCGGTCGAACTACCAGAATGGTCCAGAAATCCGAGTCCTAAGCGATTCCTTTTTGATTCAAAAGCTAGGACTTCTTTTTTTTTTTTTCTTGTGGGACTAACTCATTGAAATTCCATCCAGTAAAACGGAAGAATTATAAATCTCCAAAATAATAGATAGGAATATCGCAAATAGAGCCATTGCGACACCCATTAAGGGGGTAGTTCCCCATCCAGGAGCTACTTTACCATATTCCGAATTCAACGGTTTCAATAAATCCCCTGTAAGAGTTCTTCTTGGCCCAGATTTAGAACTGTCCTCAACGGTTTGTGTAGCCATAAATCCAATTGCATTGGTTGAGATCTGTTGACTTTGTATACTATTCCGTTGTAAATAAACGATCTTGTCGTAATGTAGATCCACTGTATCGTGGTCTTTAAATTTTCTAATAATGGAAACTGCAACCTTAGTCGCCATCTTTATATCTGGTTTACTTGTAAGCTTTACTGGGTATGCCTTATATATTGCTTTTGGGCAGCCCTCTCAACAACTAAGAGATCCGTTCGAGGAACACGGAGACTAGTTGAAATGATGAACCTCCCCTATTAGTTGGGAGGCTCATTACTTCAATTGAGATAATGAAAAATCATTTCTTAGTCGAAATCCTAGGCGGGTCTCGAAAAAAGATAGCGAAAAAAATTATCCCTAAAGTAGAAATTAACAGGAATGTATAAACCAATGCTTCCATAGATTCGATCGTAGTTTACAATTATAGCTTCCACACCTGTTCATTTGGGATCTTTTCCCAGACAAGGAAAGGGTCATTTTTAAGGAAAATCAATAATGAAATTCAAAATTTCATTTCTCTGGTACCCTACACTATACCTATGTTAAATAAAAATAAAAAAGGAGGCGAATGATACCAGACCATAACAACGTTGTATCAAACTACTTGTCTCCTTGTAGTTGGATCTCCAAGTTTTTGGAATGTCCCAAATTCGACTTGAGCATCCAAATCTGGGTCAATCCCAGCAAAAACATCTCTGAACAAGGTTCTAGCACCATGCCAAATGTGTCCGAAAAAGAAGAGCAAAGCAAATGAAGCATGTCCAAAAGTGAACCAACCCCTTGGACTGCTGCGAAAAACACCATCAGATTTCAAAGTAGCACGATCTAATTCAAAAATTTCACCCAATTGTGCGCGTCTAGCATATTTTTTCACAATAGCGGGATCACTATAACTGATTCCATTGAGTTCGCCACCATAGAACTCAACAGTTACGCCTACTTGTTCGACACTATATTTTGATTCTGCCCTTCTAAAAGGAACATCGGCTCGCACAATTCCGTCTCCGTCTACCAAAACGACAGGAAATGTTTCAAAAAAAGTAGGCATACGGCGTACAAAAAGCTCATGCCCCTCTTTATCTCTAAAGACGGGGTGCCCTAACCACCCAACAGCTATTCCATCCCCGTTGTCCATTGAGCCTGCTCGGAATAATCCCCCTTTCGCCGGATTATTACCGATGTAATCATAAAAAGCTAATTTTTCGGGAACTTTAGACCAAGCTTCTGATAAACTCAGATTTTCGGCTAGTCCGGCGCCAACTCTTCGATATATTTCTTGCTGGAAGTACCCCTGATCCCATTGATAACGGGTGGGCCCAAATAATTCGATGGGGGTAGTTGCTGAACCATACCACATCGTTCCAGCAACTACAAAAGCTGCAAAAAAGACAGCAGCGATACTACTGGAAAGGACAGTTTCAATATTACCCATACGTAATCCTTTGTATAGTCGTTGGGGCGGGCGGACACTAAGATGGAATAGGCCCGCTAATATGCCCAATGTCCCCGCTGCAATATGATGGGAGGCTATTCCCCCCGGAACAAAAGGATCAAAACCTTCCGCCCCCCACGCTGGATTTACAGGTTGTACTTTTCCGGTTAGACCATAGGGGTCGGACACCCATATTCCAGGACCATACAAGCCTGTTACATGAAATGCACCAAAACCAAAGCAAGCCAACCCTGAGAGAAATAAATGAATTCCAAAGATCTTGGGCAAATCCAAGGAGGGTTTTCCCGTACGTTCATCACAGAATATTTCTAGGTCCCAATACACCCAATGCCAGATGGCTGCTAAGAAGCACAAGCCGGAAAACACAATATGTGCCCCGGCCACACCTTCGTAACTCCAAATACCCGGATTCGATACAGTTCCTCCTGTGATACTCCAGCCACCCCATGAATTAGTTATTCCTAAACGAGTCATGAAGGGTATAACAAACATACCCTGTCTCCACATTGGATCAAGAACAGGGTCAGAGGGATCAAAAACCGCTAATTCATATAGGGCCATCGAGCCGGCCCAACCGGAAACTAGAGCTGTATGCATTATATGGACAGAAAGTAAGCGACCGGGATCATTCAATACGACGGTATGAACACGATACCAAGGCAAACCCATGGAAATACCCCTTCTTTATCAAAGAAAAATGGACACTATGTGACTTTATCGCATTGGAAAAGACTATGCTCCGCCTTTCAGTGGATTATCTCGAGGCAAGGGTTAATATTTATTCTATTCCCTTCCATTGGAAAAAATTGAACAATTCTGTTCATAGGAACAAAGAGAAACAAATCTATTCTATACCCGATAAGTACCAATACGCAATGGGGGGTCCCTTTTTTGTTTTTTTGAGCGAATGCATAGAGACTCGTTCATCATTCGAATGATCCATTCGTAATAATTTTCTTTTCCGTTATTCACTCTGTCTTCCTCCATGAACCCTCCAATCTATGGATAAAATCCAATAAACGTTTTTGTTTTTTGTTTTGAAAATATGATAAATTAAAATATGAGTAAGGCGAGAAACCCCTTTTTACGTTTCCACATTAAAGTAAAATATAGTACTTAGTGCTTTTTTTGTTTAACTTAATGCCCATTGGTGTTCCAAGAGTGCCTTTTCGGAATCCTGGAGAGGAAGATGCAGTTTGGATTGACGTATAGTGCGACTTGTCAGACATATTGGGTCATATGGGATTTCCCCGTTCTCTCCCCCGATTGAGATAACCCCCGTTTTGCCCAAGAAAGATTGATTGAATCATTAATCATAATTCGAATTTGGAGCGTGAAGCGCAATTAGATCAATTTATTTGTTGGTTTGGGGATCAAAATTATATCAATAAATCCATATTATCAACTAGAATAATTTATGGTTAGGTTGGACCAATAAGAAGTATCCAGGCTCCGTTCAGGAAATATCAAATTTGGAATCTACGTATGATTACCGCCTGTATCATAATGGATTCTTATTATATTTATTTTATTTTTATTTTATATTATACCATAAATTAAATAATTTAATTTAAATAGATAAAAATCTAATTATAAAAAATATAAATAATATAAATATTAATATATATATAAATATAAATAGATAATATAAGCCATCTCAAACTGCCAATCAATAAAGTAATATGATGAATACATCAAATATTTGGTATTGGCGGAAGGCATGAAATCGACCAAATTGAAAAAAAAAAAAGAAGTGGTACTGGGATTATTTGCACTATATGTGCAAATAGAATTCGGGCATATTTTTACCCGGAGTAGAGCATAAACCTAAAAGAGTTGAGGAGGCCCATTTAGGAACAAGAAAATGACATCGTGATTCGGATCTCGATGAAACCAATACATCAATGGCGGGTTAGTTCGATAAGTTCAATGAATTCTTTTTTTTTTTTTTTTTCGTTTCGAAATTTTGATTTTTTTGAACCGTATGCATCTAAAGGCGCGTGTGCGGTTCCGGAGGAATTTTTGTCCTAATCAACCGACTTCATCGAGATAGAATGCTTTTTTTAGGGCAAGAGGTTGATAGCGAGATCTCGAATCAAATGGTGGCTCTCATGATATATTTCAGTATAGAGCAGCCGAACAAGAACTTTTATTTGTTTATAAACTCTCCAGGCGGGTGGGTAGTCCCCGGACTAGCTATTTATGACACTATGCAATTGGTGTCACCAGAAGTAAATACAATATGCATAGGATTAGCCGCTTCAATGGGATCTTTTCTCCTGGTCGCAGGAGAAATTACCAAACGTCTAGCATTCCCTCACGCTTGGCGCCAATGAATTTTTTATTTTTATTTGAAAGAAAACATAAGACTATGCCTTCGCTATATGGAAAAATAAGTAATAATAGCATGGCACCTCGATCTCGATATTAACATAACAAAACATTATTTATTTTTTTTCCATAACATGAGATTGTGTATCGAGATAGTAGTATGAAACAAAGGTTATTTCCCGATTTCATCTTATGTATCGGGGGTCTGTTTCAGCGTCACAAACAAATCTTTTTTTGCTTTTACACCGGAAGTCTCCTTCCTATATTTAGGTTATGAAAGAGTACGAAATAAAAAAAAATCATTTTTACTTATTTGATCCGATCAGAAAGAGACTTTGGGATTGCGGAATCACAGACGAGATAAAATAAATATATAAAGCAACGGAACCATCATAGTATTTTTGGCTCCTCTGAAAGGAAGGATGGTAAATGGAATGGAGCATTCAACGATCTGGATCTGATGGATCTTCTTTGTCTCTTTCTTCAATGGAAGGGAGAAGGAAATTCCATTTAGGAGCCGTATGCAATGCACAAAAAAATATGCCTGTACGGTTGTTCAATTCTATCTTTTTCCTCTTGCTTGGTATTCTTTATCCCATGTGATCGTGCGAGACGAGATAGGGGAACCCCTCATTATAATTATATTATTATATCGCCAGGGTTATGATCCACCAACCTGCTAGCTCTTATTATGAGGCATCAACAGGAGAATTTATCCTGGAAGCGGAAGAACTACTAAAACTACGCGAAAGCCTCACAAGGGTTTATGTACAAAGAACGCTAAAACCCTTATGGGTTATAACCGAAGACATGGAAAGGGATGTTTTTATGTCAGCAACAGAAGCCCAAGCTCACGGCATTGTTGATCTTGTAGGGAGCGAAAATACCGAGGGTTTCGCATCAAAATCCTAGATTCTATCTCGAACCAAAATTAGAATGATTCGTAATTTCATATTTTATGTTCTTAGCCAGGTAAAAAATTAAGAAGTAATTCATCATGATCGGGTTAGGATCGATCTAAACCAGCCTTTGTATACGATGCGATGCAGCATGCCAACTATTAAACAACTTATTAGAAACACAAGACAGCCAATCCACAATGTTACGAAATCCCCTGCTCTTCGAGGATGTCCTCAGCGTCGAGGAACATGTACTAGGGTGTATGTGCGACGCGTTCAGATTCAGATCATGGGCTGGAACAAATAAGACAATTTTTCCAGTATCAATGACCAGTACCAAGGAATAGGATGGAACAAGGAATAGGATGGAATGGACGAACTCCATTCACTATATAAAAATAAGGATCTATCATATACCTATTTTGTGTATGTTGTGTATGGAATTTATGGTTTCCATTGGTGCAAATCCCATCACCTCAATTTGAGATGAAAAGCAATTCCCCATTGGTAGCAAGTGGTATCATTAAGCGGGGAAATTCTATTTAAAAAACAGAAAAATTCTGTTCCTACTCTTGCAAGAACGGACTAACAGGGTCAGCTACCTAGCCAACTTTCACAATTAAATGCCGTCACTGTATGGATAGATCTCGTTGTGAAAAGACCTATTACTGTATAATTCATGGGTAGAGCCAAAGAGTGTGAACTGTACAAGTTACCAAAACATTGATTAAATGAGTAAAGAGCTCCGGTGTATAGAGAGGACCTCACCGTTTAAGAAGTAACCATAGAAACGATGGAAACCACTATTTCTATTTTATTTATTTATCCATTTACTACGTATTTTTTATTACTATTACTATTTATTTGATACTTAATATCGATATCAGTAAAATTTCTTTTTTTTTTTTGTTTTGGGGCGAAATGTCTGGAAGAAATAAAAAATCGTGGTTGGGAAGGTCATAGTAGCAAAAGCCATTGGAATTTTTATTTTATACATCGGAAGAATCCGTTTTGTTATTAATTAAACTAGAGGAGGGGAAAAGAATGACTGAAAGAAAAGAAATCAATTAGTTATTCATCAAAGTTTTATTTGATTCAATGACCAGAGTTAGACGAGGATATATAGCTCGGAGACGTCGAGCAAAAATTCGTTTATTTGCATCAACCTTTCGAGAGGCTCATTCAAGACTTACTCGAACTATTATGCAACAGAAAATGAGAGCTTTGGTTTCTGCTCATCGGGATAGAGGCCGGCAAAAGAGAGATTTTCGGCGTTTGTGGATCACTCGGATAAACGCAGTAACCCGCGAGGTTGAGGTATACTATAGTTATAGTAGATTAATACACGATTTGCACAAGAGGCAGTTGCTTCTTAACCGCAAAATACTTGCGCAAATAGCTATATCAAATAAGAATTGTCTTTACATGATTTCTAATGAAATCATCAAATTTAATTAAAAAACGAGATTGTAATTGTAAGGAATTCGACGGAATCATTTAAGCGGAGTTCCCCGGAGAATGAACTCCGGGAAGATAAAATGGAAATTCATATGATAAAAGTAGGAATGAATAAACACGTTTCAATAAAAAAAAAAAAAAGATTTCTCTCCCTCTCTCCCCCCCATTTTATTATTATTATATATATTAATATTATATTAAATTATAAAATAAATTAATATAATATTTATTTAATATTAAATTATTAATATTAAATTAAATAAAAAATTATATTTTTTTTTTTTCTTATGACCCGACAATCAAATCTCTCGGCTTTTCCAACAAAACATCAATCGGAGTTTGAGTTCCGATTAGATTTTTGAATTTTTTATTCAATTCGGGTGACGGGTCCACTTATTTCTGGCTCTAGGGCCGGTAGTTCTAGGGAGCGACTCGGCTCTCTCAAATTGTTTCTCATTATTAAGAAAAGGTAATGAAGATAAAATGCGAGCTTGTTTTATAGCAATAGTAATTAATCTTTGTTGTTTCAAAGTCAATCTGTTCACTCTTCTAGATAATATTTTTCCTTGTTCACTAATAAATTGACTAATTAAGCTCATGTTTCTATAATCAATTCGATCCCCCGATTCAATTGGGGGCAAACGCCTACGAAAAGATCGCTTGGATTTACGAAAGGGTCGCTTGGATTTATCCATGGTTTATTTCTTATTTCTAAAATCCTAGTTTATTTCTTCATTCATTTCGGATCCGACCGAAAGAGGACTTGATTTGTTTATTTTATAATTGAATAATTGAGTTGTTTATTTTATAATATTTAATATTATAATAATATATGTTTAGTTTATAGATAAACTATCTAAATTAAATATTCTAATAGAAATAGAAATAGAATATATTATTATATTATATATATATATATATAATTTATATATATATATAATTAAATTAATATATAATATAATATTATTAATTTAATTATATAATTATATTTTTTATTTTATAATTTTATATTATAATTTTAATTTATTTATTTATATTTTTTAACTTCTTCCTGTTACTTGGGAAGGGGGCACTGATGTTCTGCTCAATCTATTTCTTTATCTCCCCATGAATCGTATGCTTGTAACAATAAGGACAGAATTTTCTCAATTCCAATCGACTAGGCGTATTGTTTCGATTCTTTTGAGTCATATATCTGGAAATGCCCCACGATTTTTTATTGAAACCCTTTCGGGCACAAC